AGACGTTCTTCGAACCAATCATAAACTTTATTGAGATAGGTAAACCAAGGTTACTCCCCCTCCAAGAGCTGTATATGAGAATTTCATCTCGTACAGCTCAAACAAAAAAAACGACCCAAATACTGATTGAAACGGATATGGAATATAAAGTTTGAAACTTCTCTCTCATTCAATATTATTTAAAGATATGAAAGAGTCAAAATGCGAAAGCTCTTCTTTGTGGTTAAATGCCAAAAAATCAAGTCAGCTCATTCGTCTTTATGTTGTGTTGATCGTTACAGGCCTCTTGAATCTTCTAGATTACCTATCGTTATTGTCTTTTTTGTTTGGTATTTGTATGGAATGGGAATGCGGATTTCTTCTTGTTTTCTTGATTGTTGATAGGAATTCTCTTGTTAAGACCCTACTTAACTTAACTAATCAATTGAAACCTCAGATTCATACGAGAACCACGATAATTCAATGAAACCTTCAGTTCACTGAGTGAGAACCATTGGATCATCACTTATTCAACCAAAAAAATAGCTATAATGACTAAAAACATAAAATACAAAGAAGCGTTTGTCCTTTGATCCAAATAAGAGTTTAAAAGCAGAAAAATATTTTGATTTTTTTAAGTTTATAAGATAGAACGGAAAGAAGTCCGGCTACGAAGTCCGAGTATTAAGTATGAATCATAGTTCGAATATTTTGTGATCTATTTGATCTATTTCGCGCTCCAGATACTCGAATGAATATCCGACGAAGTAAAACCATCTTGATAAAGATGACAGACCCTATTCTCTGTACTATACATAGGGTCCATTCTAACAAGTCACACACTCATATTCCGGAAATATACAATGCAGAAAAAAATTTTCGCGGTGGAACTACCAAAGGAGAATAGGCTAAAATTTTTATATCTACATACTTTACTTTTTTGTATCGAACTAAAAGCTAGGACTTCAAGACTCTTCTCAGTCTAATTCATTGAAATTCCATCCAGTAGAACAGAAGAATTATAAATCTCCAAAATAATAGATAGGAATACCGCAAATAGAGCCATTGCAACACTCATCAAAGGGGCCGTTCCCCATCCAGGAGCTACTTTACCATATTCGGAATTCAATGGTTTCAATAACTTCCCTACAGTAGTGCTTCTTGGACCAGATCTAGAACTATCCTCAAGAGTTTGTGTAGCCATAAATCTTATTTTGTATTCATTACGATCTGTTGACTTTGTATACCATTCCGTTGTAAATAAACGATCTTAGCATAGATCCATTGTGGTCTTTCAATTCTAGAATAATGGAAACAGCAACCCTAGTCGCCATCTTTATATCTGGGTTACTTGTAAGTTTTACTGGGTATGCTCTATATACTGCCTTTGGGCAACCCTCTCAACAATTAAGAGATCCATTTGAGGAACACGGGGACTAGTTGACGTAACCAGCCTCCAAATATTTGTAGGCTGGTTACGTCAATGAAGATAATGAAAAATTATTTCATTTTTTAGTTGAAATTTTAGGTGGTTCCCGAAAAAAAATAGCGAAAAAAATTATCCCTAAAGTCGATACTAAGAGAAATGTATAAACCAATGCTTCCATAAATTTGATCGTGGTTTACAATTATAGCTTTCATACCTGTTTTGTTTATGTTTACTTGGGAGTATCCCTCCGGATCAAAAAAGAAAAAGAGTCAAAGAAACGGCAGCGATTTAAATCAAAATTCCTACCCTACCTAATTAAATAAAATCGCAAACAGAAACTAGAAGAAAAAAAACAATGTTGCATCAGACTGTTTGTCTTTTTGTAGTTGGATCTCCAAGTTTTTGGAATGCCCCAAATTCCACTTGAGCATCCAAATCTGGATCAATACCAGCAAAAACATCTCTGAAGAGGGTTCTAGCACCATGCCAAATGTGTCCAAAGAAGAAAAGTAGAGCAAACGAAACATGCCCAAAAGTAAACCAACCTCTTGGACTGCTACGAAAAACACCATCGGATTTCAAAGTAGCACGATCTAATTCAAAAATCTCACCCAATTGAGCCCGTCTAGCATATTTTTTCACTGTTGCGGGATCACTATAACTCACTCCGTTGAGTTCACCACCATAAAACTCAACAGTTACACCTACTTGTTCGACACTATATTTAGATTCTGCCCTTCTAAACGGGACGTCGGCTCTAACAATTCCGTCTCCGTCTACCAAAACAACCGGAAATGTTTCAAAAAAAGTAGGCATACGCCGTACAAAAAGTTCACGTCCTTCTTTATTTCTAAAGATAGGGTGTCCTAACCATCCAACAGCTATTCCATCCCCATTGTCCATTGAACCCGCTCGGAATAACCCCCCTTTTGCTGGATTATTACCAATATAATCATAAAAAGCTAACTTTTCAGGAATTTTAGACCAAGCTTCTGATACACTTTTATTTTCAGCTAATCCAGCACTAACTCTTCGATATATTTCTTGTTGAAAGTATCCCTGATCCCATTGATAACGAGTAGGACCAAATAA